GTGAGTTATTTCAGCTCCACGCTTTCTTTCCTTTGAATCTAAATTCAATAGAGCATTAAGTTCCTTTTTTATTTGTAGCAAACAAGTAGTTAGTTTATCAGAATCCAAGTAAAACGAATATGAATGGGGGTTTCTTTGTTGACATAAGATCTAAATTGTAAAAAGAAATCAAAAGTTGTGGATAACTCCTTTTTATCTATATTCTTGATTACTAATTCAGTTAAGAGGCTTCTATCAACAAGAAAAATAGTGAATTCTTATTTTCGTTAAATTCTAGGAAAATAAAAAATTTTCGTTCTACGTCTTACGTATGTATATATAATCCAAATATAGAATATAGAAACTATAGATATGATATATGCTTTTGTACCTTCTATACTCACTTAGATATATACTTAGATTTATACTAATCTTTATCTTTATAATATTAATATTTAATATAAATAATAACAGGTACAAATAGTAAATTGAGGTATCCTTTATATGACAACTTTCGACTTTCCCTCTGTTTTGGTGCCTTTAGTAGGCTTAGTATTTCCGGCAATGGCAATGGCTTCTTTATTTCTTCATGTTCAAAAAAATAAGACTGTTTAGATCTGATGGGCCCAACTCTGATCCATTTTTTTTTTCAAAACTAAGACTTGTATCATAACGCAGATACCTATTTAGTGTAAGAAAAGAAGGTATAACATGCGGCGCTTCCGTCGAAAAGGGGCTCTTTGGCCTGTAGAAAGATGATATGGGGTTAAAGGAATTCTATCTATTTGAAAAAATCTCAGGATCGCCGGATGGCTGAACTGTAAAATCGGTACATCTATATGTATATTGATGGGATCATACGAAGGGTATTTTTTTTTTTTTTTTTTTTTAGATCTAACCAATTTGATAAATTACTCTTAAATTACTCTTAAAGGTTCACATCAAACTAGTACTAGTTGATGAGAGTTACTTCGGAAACAAAAAGACTAAAGTCTAGGGTATTCTCTCAATTACAATAAAACGAAACCAGATCAAGTATGAGTTGTCGATCAGAACATATATGGATACAACCTATAACGGGGTCGCGAAAAACAAGTAATTTCTGCTGGGCCATTATCCTTTTTTTAGGTTCATTAGGATTCTTATTGGTTGGAACTTCCAGTTATCTTGGGAGAAACTTGATATCTTTATTTCCGTCTCAGCAAATCCTTTTTTTTCCACAAGGGATTGTGATGTCTTTCTATGGGATCGCGGGTCTCTTTATTAGCTCCTATTTGTGGTGCACAATTTCGTGGAATGTAGGGGGTGGTTATGATCGATTCGATAGAAAAGAAGGAATGGTGTGTATTTTTCGTTGGGGATTCCCTGGAAAAAATCGTCGCATCTTCCTCCGATTCCTTATAAAGGATATTCAGTCCGTCAGAATAGAAGTTAAAGAGGGTATTTATGCTCGCCGTGTCCTTTATATGGATATCAGAGGCCAGGGGGCCATTCCCTTGACTCGTACTGATGAGAATGTTACTCCACGGGAAATCGAACAAAAAGCTGCCGAATTGGCCTATTTCTTGCGTGTACCGATTGAAGTATTTTGAGAAATGAGCTGAGAGAGTGAATGCTTTCTCAGCAGTAAGGAAAAACTAAAGAATCCCCCTTTTCTATACCATAACTTAACTGAAGTTTCTTCATAACGCTCATTCTAGTCAAAGAAGACGTATACGTAACGTAACAACCACAAAACAAAACAGTGAATAGATTCATAAGTTCGATACTTTGTAATAGAACTCATGCATGAGATAAATATTGGATGGCGTAGAGTCAACTAATGAGGTCGGTTCATTAAAAATTCATAGACGAAATGAAAAAATGTCAAAAAAGAAAGCATTCAACCCTCTTTTATATCTTGCATCTCTAGTATTTTTGCCCTGGTGGATTTCTCTCTCATTTAATAAAAGTCTGGAATCTTGGGTTACTTATTGGTGGAATACTAGGCAATCCGAAATTTTTTTGAATGATATTCAAGAAAAAAATATTCTCGAAAAATTCATAGAATTGGAGGAAATCTTTCTTTTGGAGGAAATGATCAAGGAATACTCGGAGACACATCTACAAAACCTTCGTATAGGAATCCACAAAGAAACGCTCCAATTAATCAAGATACACAATGAGGATCATATCCATACGATTTTGCACTTCTTGACAAATATAATCTGTTTCGTTATTCTAAGTGGTTATTCAATTTTGGGTAATAAAGAACTTGTTATTCTTAACTCTTGGGCTCAGGAATTCCTATATAACTTAAGTGACACAATAAAGGCTTTTTCGATTCTTTTATTAACAGATTTATGTATCGGATTCCATTCCCCCCATGGTTGGGAACTAATGATTGGCTTTGTCTACAAAGATTTTGGATTTTCTCATAATGATCAAATTATATCTGGTCTTGTTTCTACTTTTCCAGTCATTCTAGATACTCTATTTAAATTTTGGATTTTTCGTTATTTAAATCGTGTTTCTCCGTCAC